AAGAATACTTTGGTTTGGTAATTCATAATAGTGATTGGACATTTCATAAAAATAATTGGACATCTAATTCTAGAATATTCTTGTCAACAAACAACAATTTTAATAATTAAACATGAAAAAAACTACTCTCTCATTACAGGAGAGGGTAGACTAGTTCTAATAACTACAATTATTAGTTACTATTTATACTTATAGTAACTAATAATAATGAATTAATATATTAGTTACTATTTATACTTATAGTAACTAATAATAATGAATTAATAATTAATAATGTTTCATTTTTTAATAAACTTTCTAACTATAACTCGTAATAATAAAAAGTCATTATAATGGTGGTTACCATTTGCTTTTTACAAATAAAAAGAATATCTCTATTCTACACCGAAAACGAAGACTAAAACTTTAGTTTAGTGAAAAAAGCCCCTTATCGGATTTGAACCGATGACTTACGCCTTACCATGGCGTTACTCTACCACTGAGTTAAAAGGGCCCTTTGTATTCAATTCATGAATTATATCCATTTTCATTATGAGTCTACTACACTGCATACTGCAAACAAATATAAATAATATATGTATATATCATGTACATATCATATACATAGGGGTTTCATTTATATTTATAAAGTAAAGGATCAATTCGATTTACCCTCAAAAAGTGAAGCGGGTCAATTTTATTTTAATAATGCAATGAATTGTTTCAAGACCGACCCCGCCTGTTTCCTTTTACTGACCAATCAAAACGAGATTTACTCGATTGATACATGTACCAATCTGACACTGACATAGATTCAATAGATTTTATTGAATTATGTGATGAAGGTATTCGTACCCTGAACCGAATTTTTATAAAAAAGTAAAAAAGAGAATTTCTATCGTTTTTGAATTTTCTGACTTAATGTGAGATAGTGATTATGCATGGCCTATTTTATCTGAACAATGAAGGAAGCAACGAGTTTTAAGTTAAAATTAATGAGTGAAGAAGAAAAGAAATTAAGTGAGTTTTTACACCCTTTTCTGTTATGCTGGACCAATCACTGCCTGAACGGACAGAATCCTATACCTCCTTTCGCTATATTCGCTATACTATATATAGTATTTTATATAAATACAAATTAAATAAAAAATACAAATTAAATAAAAAATACAAATTAAATAAAGCAAAAAAATAAATAAATAAATGAAAATTGGACGGTTCATTTATTCCCATCCAATAAAAAATTCTATGGAATCATAACACAAAAGTAGAAAAGAGTGTTCGGATTTAGTCATATCATTAGATTATATTGACAATTCCAAAAAACTATACATACTATCATCATAGTATGATGACAGTCGGGCGGATATGCCCCTATCGTCTAGTGGTTCAGGACATCTCTCTTTCAAGGAGGCAGCGGGGATTCGACTTCCCCTGGGGGTACTACGAAAGGAAGTTGATTATGGATTATCCATAAGCCTAAAATGAATTCTTCCTGGGTCGATGCCCGAGCGGTTAATGGGGACGGACTGTAAATTCGTTGGCGATATGTCTACGCTGGTTCAAATCCAGCTCGGCCCAAAAATTCGCCGCTCCATAAATATGATATAACCAATGATATAAGAAATTTGTCCTCCATAAAAATGGAATCCTTCTCTTTTACGGATCAAGCATTTTTTCTTATGTATCCATGTTTTTCTGATTCATTCTGATCTTTCTAAGACTCTAGATTGGTAATACATAATCAAAGATTATGAAAAGAAAAATAGTTTTTTCTCGTTGAAAGGTTGATTATCCATTTTTGGCACTAAAAAAACATGGGTTACTAGTAATCTGTGTTACTTTGACTATAGTCCATATCTCTGTGTTACTTTCAGTATAGTCCATATCTATGTGTATATAATATCAGTTAGTATATCATTCATGTCTCTCTTACAACACGACGAAGAAAATAAAATGGTTTTTTAAAACCATTAAGAATAAAACCATTAAGAATATGTATACCATACACCTCGCTGGGATTGTAGTTCAATTGGTCAGAGCACCGCCCTGTCAAGGCGGAAGCTGCGGGTTCGAGTCCCGTCAGTCCCGAACTAGGATCTAGGATCCGATCCGTTAAATAAATTTATCCATTTATTTAACGTGAAAAAAGAAAGAGGGAGCAAGAGCTAATACCCAGCGGGATCCCTATTTCTTTTGTTTTTATTTCGTATTTATCATCAGACAAATACGGGAATTTCCATTTCTTTCATTAGTGCCGATTGATAAGAGAGAGACATAACATAATAGTTAGATTTGTACAATCGGTAGTATTCTTATATTTACTTTACTATTTGAATTTAAGAGATACTTGTCCACTTTTGTTTTTCAATATTCTTGATGAATAAAATAGAAAAGAGTACCCTTTTTAACGGAGTACATATGCAAATTGTATTCGTTTATCGTACGAGGCACAACGAACTTAACATAAGTGCCTCGACAGAGTACTTGTCAGGATAAATGAAAACCCCTTTGAGCTCCAACTTTTTTTTGGGGGGGGTATCCTCAATGACTAATTGGAAACAATCCATCTCATTTTCATTCAAATAAACTAAATTGCACACTCAATTTTTTATGTATGCCTTCCAGTTCCAGTCCCAATTGAAGGAAGAAATACTAATAAAATAAAAGAGGAGAACGAGTAACACTCCTTTTTATTAAATTCATTGGAATTATATTCGATTTTTTCTACTTAACTCGTCCTTTTTCCATCTCACTCCTACTCTTTTCTTTGGATCTGTGTGTCATCCATAGAATACCATACCAATCATATAATACCTCATAATTGTATGTATAAGTATAATATAACGAAGGAGGAATATATAGGTAAGACGATAGGGTTGGGTTATTTATAGAAAATAAAAAGTGGAAAAAGATGTAAATTTCCTGATCCAATAAAGAATCCTTTTTCAGATTTAGTATAGATAAAGGATCTTCCTATGTTATACTATTCAATTCTCGACGATGAATTTATTTGATAGATCATATATTGTTATTCATAATACTGATCCGATTCAGTATCATCAGGATGCAATTCATCCCCATGAATTTACAGGAATCCAATTTCTCATCTCTATGGGATTAGATCCCGAGTTATTGCGAAGTAAAAAAAAAATGAGATTATGGAAGTAAATATTCTCGCATTTATTGCTACTGCACTGTTCATTCTAGTTCCTACTGCTTTTTTACTTATCATCTACGTAAAAACAGTCAGTCAAAATGACTAATTTGATTGAAACTTGAATTATTAGTTCTTATCAATGATTGAAGAAAGGAATTCAAACTTCAAGTCTTAAACGAAATGATCTGGCTGGAATCATAAGTATCTGAGATAATAAGTATCTGAGATAGTAGTATCTAAGCCTAGATAGTATTGTATAGTTATATACTATTATATAGTATATATTATCATATTCATTATTTTCATAGAAAGTTGTATTGTATACGGATATAGACTTTTTCCTATAAAAAAAAGCCCATATCTAATATCTAGATCAATATACAATATGTATGTACGTGGATTAGATGTATATCTAAATAGTACATCAAAATAGCAGCCCAATTCTTTTTTTTTGGCTACATTTACCTGTGTGTATTTCGATCGATCCAAAATAATCGAAGGCCAACTGTTCTAATTCTTAACCTATTTTATAATTTATTTATATAGGATAGATCCTGAGATCCATCAAAAGAATCAATGGAGCAAGAATAATACGGGCGTATACTAATCTATTAGAAATTTCAAAATAAATAAAAAAAGAGAAAAGAAAACGAAACCAAAGAATCTTTTTCTTTTTTTAGATTTCCCACCACAAGAAGCTATTGCTTGATCCATTAACAGAAAACACGATCCGCGGAGTTCTATTCTATGATAATTTATTCAGATTTGTAAAAGGGAATAGGTTAATAGAGTAGACTCCTCTCCATTCCATTTTTTATGCTTAAGACATCTCATGTCTTAAGCATAAAAAATGGAATGGAGAGGAGTCTAAAAGAAAGGTGAAATACACGATACGTGAATCGTGCAACGAAAGAAGGATCTAATCTTCTTATGTGTAGAACCTCTTTTCTTTGGTTTGGACAACAACTAGTCACTTCCAATAGAAAGTATGTATTGCCATAATCTAATTAGATTAGCGGAACGACTTTATGTTCTCTTAGAACAGTAAAAGTCAAAAAAGAGGGAAACAAATAAAGAAAAAAATAAAAACCCATTTCTGGTTTTTGTTCATTGTAATATCCATAATTCTGGTAAGAACTGGTTTATTAAAATAGAATGTTTAGGAAGAATCCAATCCGGTTGAAAAAATTTTCCTATCATGCGTAGATTTGAGTTTCGAAATAGAACTATAGTAAAGTAATCATTCATTAGTAAAGTAATCATTCATTGTTTGATCGAATGGTTATTATTCATTATTGTATTTTATTATTCATTACTGTATTTCAGTATAATTTTGAAACAGAGACATTCTTAAAAAAGAAAAAGCTTCGCAAAACGCTCAATTAAACAATTCATACAATTAAATTAAAAAACTAGTAGTACCCCTCCCTAAAGTCCACTCCTTCCCCATACTACGAGTGAGAGGGAAAATGTAAAGACTACCATTAAAGCAGCCCAAGCGAGACTTACAATATCCATATGAATTATGTCTCCTATCTCTATGAAGGAATTATTTAATTATTGATCAATAATCATAGTGGAATTAATGGCGCAGAGTCAAAATATAATTCTGACTTAAAGCTATTAATATTAATGAACCAATCCAATGAATCTACTTGTAACAATATTCTAAGATTTCTGGTAGAATTTTGAAGTATAAGTATTAAGTACAGATATGATACACATACCTTTTCTTGAAAAATTAGATAGCAAAGGAATACTTCTATCCTAATGAAATGAAACATGTGGGAATACTAAGACCTATTGTTTGTTACCCTTTTTTTTCGACTTTTACTTTTACTCTATAATTTTACTTTTACTCTATAAAAATAAGAGTTGACCGACTATCCTGATTGAATGTTTGATTACTCAGAGACCCTCGTGAGTCTGGATACAAAGTTTCTTCAATCCTTTCCACAACTCTTAAATGGATTTCCCATCAGCCTATCCAATCTAATTCCATATGGAGTCAGTAGACACAATTTTAGTAATGGTAGTGAAAAATAATTAGGAATTCTTGATACTCTTTCGTACAATCTCTTCTTCAATCCTAGGAGAAAAATGGATTGTCTTTTAGGAACCTTTGGATACTTTCGACCTCTGATTTTCGTCGTTCTGAATCCCAGAATTGACTCTCACTATTTTTTTTTTAATAGTTTAATAGTGAGAGTCAATCATATTACTAAGTAAGACTCACTTCATCCCTATTTGTATCGGTTTGAGCCACACCCAAGGACCAAATTTTGAGAAAAAAAACTATCGATAGGCTTATACTTCTCCGGCTCCGGGGACAAAATTCGTCGAATTAAATCAGTAGAATAAGAAATCCCCCGTTTTTTGTTGATCAGGCGACACCCAGATTTGAACTGGGGATAAAGGATTTGCAGTCCCCTGCCTTACCACTTGGCCATGTCGCCAAATCCGATCCAAATCTCAAAAAAAAATATAAAATAGGTAAAAAAAGAGTATTCATCCATATTCTTTTACTAAGATTCTATTACTAATTCTTTTATTTTTTTTTATCCAATCCAATTATTCTCTTTGATTGGTTATCACACCCCTTAAAAACTCCCCTTCTCTTTCCATTGAGAAGGTAAAAAATGGATTTTCGGTCACAGACTGAAAAATTTAGTGCAAATTGGAACCATTAACTATTTTTTTTTTGAATTAGTGAAAAGTTCTTCAATTTGTATCTCAAATTGTTGCCTTTCCTTACTGGCATAACAAATCAATTCAAATATAACAATATATATGATATGTGTATATGTAAACCCACACCCCAAAAACAAAAATTGTTACACATATACCGGGACGAGTCTTTTTTATGTACATATCCCATATCCTTATAGGGAATCGTCGTGCTTTTTTTTTCGTTTTCTATAATACAATAGAAAAAGTGGAAATTATGATATAGTGTGACCTGACTTCTGTTGCCACAAGCAAAATTGCTATAAAAAAAAGATGAGATGAGATATGTGGATAGCTATACCGGCATATACTTTACTTAGGAAATATTATTCCTATTACGCAATTCAATCATATTCCATAAATCCATATATTATATTATATATAGTAAAAATATTATATATAGTAAAAGTAAAATTATATTTATATATAGTAAAAGTAAAAAAATCCGAAATTTTTTTTTTCAACATGAAATAAAATTAACTTTAACTAAAGGGGAAACTATATTACTACTGGCTTTCTTTATCTCATTCATAGAGATTCGATTTCATTCTGAATCCATTTATTTTTTTGGTACCCAATCAATCTAATCGTATTATCATAATAATAGGTAGAAGTTGGATGAATTTTTATATTCTATATAAGACTCCATAAGTGTAAGTGACGGAATTATTCTGGGAATGCTTTATAAATTCATTTCCATTTGTACCTGTCGCAAATTCGAACTTGTCTTGCGTCGAAAATGCTCTTCATTCCTCTGTCTCATTTCCGTTCTCATACGTATGAAGTACATTTACGGGGTTGTCTAAAATTTCATGTGATTCAGTAAACAGAATATACATTCCATCATTGCGAAATCGATCCATATGGTTCGATAAATAGTGAGCTAATAATGGGATTTTTCGATAAAGGGGAAACTGAAAATTAAGATGCTCTGGAATGATGGAAATGAGGGAATGTCCACAATACCTGGATTTAGTCAGATCCAATTTGAGGGATTTTGTAGGTTTATTAATGAGGGCTTGACGGAAGAATTTCATAAGTTTCCGAAAATTGAAGACACAGATCAAGAAATTGAATTTAAATTATTTGTAGAAAGATATCAATTGGTGGAACCCTCGATAAACGAAAGAAATGCTGTGTATGAATCACTCACATATTCTTCTGAATTATATGTACCCGCGGGATTAATTTGGAAAACCGGTAGAGATATGCAAGAAGAAACCATTTTTATTGGAAACATTCCAATAATGAATTACCTGGGAACCTTTATAGTAAATGGAATATACAGAATTGTGATCAATCAAATATTGCAAAGTCCTGGTATTTACTACCGTTCAGAATTGGACCATAACGGAATTTCTGTCTATACCAGCACCATAATATCAGATTGGGGGGGGAGATCAGAATTAGAGATTGATAGAAAATCAAGGATATGGGCCCGTGTGAGTAGGAAACAAAAAATATCTATTCTAGTTCTATCGTCGGCTATGGGTTCGAATCTAAGAGAAATTATGGATAATGTTTGTTACCCTGAAATTTTTTTGTCTTTCCTTAATCTAAATGATAAGGAGAAAAAAAAGATTGGGTCAAAAGAAAGTGCTATTTTGGAATTTTATCAACAATTTGCTTGTGTAGGCGGGGATCCGATATTTTCTGAGTCCTTATGTAAGGAATTACAAAAGAAATTTTTTCAACAAAGATGTGAATTAGGAAGGATTGGTCGACGAAATATGAACCGTAGACTGAATCTTGATATACCTCAGAACAATACATTTTTGTTACCACGAGATGTATTGGCTGCTGTGGATCATTTGATCGGAATGAAATTTGGAATGGGTACACTTGATGATATGAATCACTTGAAAAATAAACGTATTCGTTCTATAGCGGACTTGTTACAGGATCAATTTGGACTGGCTCTTGTTCGTTTAGAAAACGCAGTTCGAGGAACTATATCTGGAGCAATTCGTCATAAATTGATACCGACTCCTCAAAATTTGGTAACTTCAACTTCATTAACAACCACTTATGAATCGTTTTTTGGCCTACATCCTTTATCTCAAGTTTTGGATCGAACTAATCCATTGACACAAATTGTTCATGGGCGAAAATTGAGTTATTTGGGTCCTGGAGGATTGACGGGTAAAACTGCTAGTTTTCGGATACGAGATATTCATCCTAGCCACTATGGACGTATTTGTCCAATTGATACGTCCGAAGGAATCAATGTTGGACTTATTGGATCCTTAGCCATTCATGTGAGGATTGGCCATTGGGGATCCATAAAGAGTCCGTTTTATGAAATATCTGAAAGATCAAAAAAGGAGGCACAGATAGTTTATTTATCACCAAATAGAGATGAATATTATAGGATAGCAGCTGGAAATTCTTTGGCCTTGAATCAGAGTATTCAGGAAGAACAGGTTGTTCCAGCTCGATACCGTCAAGAGTTCCTGACTATTGCATGGGAACAGATTCATCTTAGAAGTATTTTTCCCTTCCAATATTTTTCTATTGGAGCTTCTCTCATTCCTTTTATCGAGCATAATGATGCGAATCGGGCTTTAATGAGTTCTAATATGCAGCGCCAAGCAGTTCCGCTTTCTCAGTCCGAGAGGTGCATTGTTGGAACTGGACTGGAACGTCAAACGGCTTTAGATTCGGGGGTTTCCGCTATAGCCGAACACGAGGGAAAAATCATTTATACTGATCCTCACAAGATTATTTTTGCAAGTAATGGAGACACTACTACAAGTAACGGAGACACTACTATAAGTATTCCATTAGTTATCTGTCAACGTTCCAACAAAAATACTTGTATGCATCAAAAACCTCAGGTTTCGCGAGGTAAATGCATTAAAAAGGGACAAATTTTAGCGGACGGTGCGGCTACAGTTGGTGGGGAACTCACTTTAGGAAAAAACGTATTAGTAGCTTATATGCCATGGGAAGGTTACAATTTTGAAGACGCAGTACTGATTAGCGAACGTTTGGTATATGAAGATATTTATACTTCTTTTCACATCCGGAAATATGAAATTCAGACTCATATGACAAGCCAAGGACCTGAAAGAATCACTAGGGAAATACCACATCTAGAGGCTCATTTACTCCGCAATTTAGACAGAAATGGAGTTGTGATGCTGGGATCTTGGGTAGAAACAGGTGATATTTTAGTAGGAAAATTAAGGCCTCAGACGGCAAACGAATCCTCGTATGCTCCAGAGGATAGATTATTAAGAGCCATTCTCGGAATTCAGGTATCCACTGCAAAAGAAACTTCTCTAAAATTACCTATAGGCGGAAGAGGGCGCGTTATTGACGTGAGATGGATCCGGAAAAGGGGGGGTTCCAGTTATAATTTAGAAATGATTCGTGTATATATTTCACAGAAACGTGAAATCAAAGTAGGTGATAAAGTAGCTGGAAGACATGGGAATAAAGGTATCATTTCCAAAATTTTGCCTAGACAAGATATGCCTTATTTGCAAGATGGAACACCTGTTGATATGGTCTTCAACCCATTAGGAGTACCATCACGAATGAATGTGGGACAGATATTTGAATGTTCGCTCGGGTTAGCGGGAGATCTGTTAAAAAGACATTATAGAATAGCATCTTTTGATGAGAGATATGAGCAAGAGGCTTCGAGAAAGCTAGTGTTTTCTGAATTATATGAAGCCAGTAAGCAAACAAAAAATCCATGGGTATTTGAACCGGAATATCCGGGAAAAAGCAGAATATTTGATGGAAGAACAGGAAATCCTTTTGAACAACCTGTCTTAATAGGAAAGTCCTATATTTTAAAATTAATTCATCAAGTTGATGATAAAATCCATGGACGTTCTAGTGGACATTACGCACTTGTTACACAACAACCCCTTAGAGGAAGGGCAAAGCAAGGGGGACAACGAGTAGGAGAAATGGAAGTTTGGGCTTTAGAGGGATTTGGTGTTGCTCATATTTTACAAGAGATGCTTACTTATAAATCTGATCATATTAGAGCTCGTCAAGAAGTACTTGGTGCTACAATCATTGGAGGAAGAGTATCTAACCCAGAAGATGCTCCAGAATCTTTTCGATTGCTCGTTCGAGAACTACGATCTTTAGCTATAGAACTGAATCATTTCCTTG